ATTGTTACTCTTGCTCCCGTCAGGATAAATTTGGCCCCTTCCCCTGTTTCCGCCTACGTATATAGGATACTTTAAGAAGTGGGTGTCTTTCTTAGTAGCGGGGTCGGGGGAAAGAATAGGAAAGGTGATTTCACTATATTTCTGACCAGGAACAGGGCCTATGACAAGAATATTTTTTTGATTGGGGCGATAGCTCTGAAAAGACACATTGCCCATCTTTTCTTTTATCTCGGGGGAAATACGATCGGGAGGGGCTAATTCAAAACCCTCTGGTAAAATAAGAACAGCCCCCACATTCAGGGCTCCTTTTTTACCATTAGCAAGAACTTGTTTCACTTGCATATCATAAGGAATTCGAACAACTGCTTCAAATACAGTATCGGGAAGTACCGCTTGCGGAACCTCAATATCCACCGGTTTATTAGCTAAATGGCAATTGGCGCATACAATACGTCCAGTCGCTTCTCGTGGATTTTCATAACCCTGCTGTGCAAAAATGGGATATGCATTTGAAATGGATGTACGAGTGATGATATATATCATGAGCGATATGGAAATAGATCGAGTAATTTGTTCCTTTATCCAAGAAAAAGTATTTCTAGTTTGCATGGTCCAACCATTGATCCCGAAAATATATTTATACAATAAATTTGGGTAGGTCACTAATGGAGTTTCCTATCCACGATTCTGTTATTTACTGGAATAATTTGTTTTGACTCGATTAATATATATAGGAATATAGGATGAATCTCCGGGATGGGTAGAAATAGAAAGCGATTTTCAATGCTTTGCTTATGTACAACTGCAAAGTAAGAAACATTATAATTGGATTAGGTAGATAATTTTTCAGTCATTCATTGAATGATAAATCACTACAAGTGACGGAGATACGCGATTTAAATAACGGAAAATCCAATATTTTAAAATTGTATCTAGAATGACTGGAAAAGTGGAAACAAGGCCAGATATAATTTGATCATTATGAACAAATCCAAAATCCTTGTAGACAAAGCCAATCATCAGTTCCCAACCATGGGGCGAATGAAATCCGATACATAAATCAGTTAATAAAAGAAGAGAAAAAGCTTTTATTGTGTCACTTAAGTTATATAGGAATTCTTGAGCCCAAGAATTAAGAATAACGAGTTCTTTATTACCCAAAATAGAATAACCACTTAGAATAATGAAACATATTATATTTGTCGAGAAGTGCAAAATCGTATGAATACGACCCTCGTTGTGTATCTTGATTAATTGGATTGTTTCTTTGTGAATTCCTATACGAAGGTTTTGTAGATGTGTCTCCGAGTATTCCTTGATCATTTCCTCTAAGAAGAGGAGTTCCTCTAATTCTATGAATTTTTCTAGAATACTCTTTTCTTCAAGATCATTCAAAAAAGTTTCGGATTGCCTAGTGTTCCACCAATTAGTAACCCATGATTCCAGACTTTTTTGAAAGGAGAGAGAAATCCACCAGGGCAAAAATACTATAGATGCAAGATATAAAAGAGGAGTGAATGCTTTCTTTTTTGCCATTTTTTCATCTGTGAATTGTTAATGAACCCATCTCATTCGTCGACTCTATGTAATCTAATATTTCTCTCACGCATAGTTCTATTACAAGTTATCAAACCTATGAATCTATTCACTCTTTTTTATTTGTGATTTCGTGGTTAGGCCTTGAATCTAGAAAAAAATACGGAAAAAGATGAAAAATTCGAATGAATATATATGAATAAATAATATAATAAAAATTGTTTCCCTATATCTCAATCAGTTAAATTCGAAGCATATATCTCTTTTCGATGAACGCCCGGAAAAACCACTTTAAATAATGAATATGAATAGTATTCAGATTTTGAGACAAAAGAACTCCTTTTCTATCATTATATAAAAAAAACCTCTAATATTTCGAAAAAATTTAACTGACTATGAGTAGTCATCGATAGAATAATTGAGGTAATTTTCTGAAAAATATTGTGAAAAATGAGTGACAAAAAACGACATAAATAAATTGGCTACATTATAAGAGATCCAAATTTTTCGTCATTAAGGAGCACAAAAAGGTTTTTTTATACTTGTTCCATATATGTCTGCTTTGACTCGAATGAATGTTCTGAAGAAACCCCAATTAAGTTATTTTATAGAAAAAGAGGATTCTTGCTTTTTTGCCCTCCCGCGAGAAAGCATTAATTTCTCAGCTGATTTGTTAAAATACTTCAATAGGTACACGCAAGAAATAAGCCAATTCAGCAGCTTTTTGTTCCATTTCCCGTGGAGTAAAATTCTCATCAGTACGAGTCAATGGAATGGCTCCCTGGCCTCTGATATCCATATAAAGGACACGACGAGCATAAATACCCTCTTTAACTTCTATTCTGACGGACTGAATATCTTTTATAAGAAATCGGAGGAAGACCCGACGATTTTTTCCAGGGAATCCCCAACGAAAGATACACACTATTCCGTCTTTTCTATCAAATCGATCATAACCACTACCTACATTCCACGAAATTGTGCACCACAAATAGGAGCTAATAAAAAGACCCGCGATCCCATAGAAAGACATCACAATCCCTTGTGGAAAAAAAACTATTTGCTGAGACGGAAATAAAGATATCAAATTTCTACCAAGATAACTCGAGGTTCCAACCAACAAGAATCCTAATGAACCTAAAAAAAGGATAACAGCCCAGCAGAAATTACTTGTTTTTCGAGCCCCCGTTATAGGTTCTATCCATATATGTTCTGATCGACAACTCATACTTGATCCGGTTGCTTTTTTTGGAATTGAGAGAATACCCCAAATGAATTTGCCGTTTATTTCCGAAGTAACTCGCATCAACTAGCACTAGTTTGATGTGAACCTTTAGGAGTAATTCATTAAATTGGTTAGATCTAAACTAATAACACACCCTTCGTATGACTCACTAAAGATAGCCACATGTATATAGATAGACCAACTTTACAGTTCAGCTATTCGGCGATTCGGGTCTATTTGAAACTAGCTAATAGCATTTTGGGGAGATTTCGACGGAAGCCTCTTATACCATATTTAGCTAAATGGATATCTGTGTTATGATACAAGCGTCAGTTTTGAAAAAAAAAAGAAGATTTTGCGCCCTCGGCTCTAAACAATCTTGTTTTTTTGAACATGAAGAAATAAAGAAGCCATTGCGATTGCCGGAAATACTAGGCCTACTAAAGGGACCAAAACAGAGGGAAAATTAAGATTTGTCATAGAATGGGTACCTCGATTTACTATTTGTACCTGTTATTATTATTTAGATTTTATATTTATTATTTATAATATATATTATTTATAATATAAAGATATCTTATCTTATTATTATTNNTAATAAAAATATAATAATATAATATATAGTATTTATATTATAATAATTTGATTTGATTATAATTTGATAATTCTAAATTGGAATTATTACTACTTAAAATTTTTATTAATATCTATTAAGAATTAATTATTAATTAAAAATAATATAAGTATCTACTATCTAAGTCTAAGTGAGTATATAATGTAGTTTTTCATCTTTCTACATGAAAAATTTGAGAGGATATGGATCAGATATTATTTTCTTCATTTTTTGCTCTTGTCTTCGAATTTCATTCACTAAGCAAAAAGTTTTTTTTAATGAATTAGATTCTATTTATATTGATTCAAGGGTTTGTTAGAATCCCATCCAGCAGGGATTCTTAGTCAAAATAGGATTATCGTACGCTATAGAAAGATAAAAAATTCTATACTATATTTTCTAGATTTTAATTTAATTATATATGACGAGAAGAAGATTTTTTTATTTGCCTAATTTCACGAAAAAAAGAATTTCATCTTTTATCTTGTTAATAGAGACTTCTTGATCAATAATCAGGAATATAGAAAAAGGGTCAAATTTCCGATTTTATGTGACTTTTGATTCGTTATACAATTAGATCTTATGTCAACAAAGAAAACCCATTCGTCTCAATTTCACTTGTATTCCGATAAACGAATTACTTGTTTGCTCAAAATAATGGACTTAATGTTCTAATTTTGATTCAAAGGAAAGAAAGTGTGGAGTTGAAATAACTCACTCAGAACGCCTTTTAAAGGATTACGTGGTACGATTAGATCGAATAAACCCTTCTGGAATAAATACTCAGACGCTTGTGAACCTTCGGGTACTGTTTTATTCAATGTTTGTTCAATTACTCTTTTACCCGCAAAGGCAATGTAGGCATTGGGTTCGGCAATAATGATATCCCCCAACATACCAAAACTGGCTGTCACCCCACCAGTAGTAGGAGATGTAAGGATTGGTACATAGAATAACTTTTTATTTGATTGATAATCATATAAAGCAGAAGATATTTTAGCCATTTGCATCAAGCTCAAACTTCCTTCTTGCATACGTGCCCCTCCGGAAGCACACACTATAATAAGAGGTAGAAATTCTTTAGTAGCATATTCAATCAAACGGGTAATTTTCTCCCCGACTACGGATCCCATACTACCCCCCATAAACTGAAAATCCATAACCCCTATTGCTACGGAAATACCGTTTAATTGCCCTATGCCTGTTTGAACAGCCTCGGTTAATCCTGTCTTTCTTTGATAAGAATCGATACGATTTTTATAAGGCTCCTCCTCCGAATGAAATTGAATGGGATCCAGAGAAACCATGTCTTCATCCATAGGCTCCCAAGTACCCCGATCGATCGAAAGTTCGATTCTATCAGAACTACTCATTTTCAAATGATATCCACATTGTTCACAAAGATTCATTTTTGATTTAAAAAATTTCTTATAATTTAATCCATAACAATTTTCGCATTGAACCCACAAATGCTTGTATTTTTGAGTTACATCCAGATTAGTAGAACTTTGTCGTATACTCCTTCCGGCTTTTTTACTACTATTTCCACTTTTACCACAAATGGAACTAGAAATGTAATTGTTACTGGAATTGTCACTACCACTTACAATGTAACTATCAATACAG